GTTACTAAATTCTGAGGAGTCGGTATCAATTTTTGCCTAATTGCTCCGCATATAGTTCCCTTAACTACATTTTCTAAACGAACCAGAGCCAACCCAAATTGGTCTTGTAAGAGATCCGCTACAGAACGAATACGTTTATTTTTCAAATGATTCATATCTTCAAGTGTACCCATTCCAAATTTCATTCCAATCAAATGATCTGCAGCTGCCAATACATCTCGTGGTAACAAAAATGTATGGTTATGCGGTATATTAAGATTCAGTCTGTGGTTCATGTTTCGCCGACCAATCCTTCCTAATTCACATCTTTGGTGAAAGAATTTTTTTTGTAATTCCTTACATAAGGAGTCAGAAAATATCGGATCCCCGCCTACACAAGAAAATTGTTGATAAAACTCCAAAATGGCATTTTCTTTTGACCCAATTTTTTTTTTCTCTTTATCGGTCAAGAAAGACAAGAAAATTTCAGGGTAGCAAACATTCTCGAGAATTTCTCTTAGATTCGAACCCATAGCTGATAATAGAACTAGAATAGATATTTTCTGTTTCCTACTCACACGAGCCCATATCCTGGCTTTTTTATCAATCTCTAATTCTAATCTTCCTCCCCAATCTGATATTATGGTGCCGGTATAGACCGAAATTCCGTTATGATCCAATTCTGACCGGTAATAGATACCGGGGCTTTGCAATATTTGATTGATCACAATTCTGTATATTCCGTTTACTATAGAAGTTCCAAGGGAATTCATTAGAGGAATCTTTCCAATAAAAATAGTTTGTTCTTGCATATTCCTACTGGTTTTCCAAATGAATCCCGCGGATACATATAATTCAGAAGAATATGTGAGTGATTCATATACAACATCTCTTTCTTTTATCAACGGTTCTATCAATTGATATGTTTCCACAAATAATTGAAATTCAATTTCTTGATCTGTATCTTCAATTTTTGGAAACTTATAAAGTTCTTCTGTTAAGCCCTGATCAATAAACCTACAAAATCCTTCAAATTGTATCTGATTAAACCCAGGTATTGTAGACATTCCCTCATTTCCATCCCCAAGCATTTTTTTTTCCCATTTATCGAAAAACACCATTTCTCATTCTTCATCGAATCATATGCATATGATTCGATCTAGCAATAATGGAATTTATATTCTGTTTACTGAATCACATGAAATTTGATCCAACTCCATCTTTATATGTAATGTATGAAATACGTATGAACGGAGGAATAACAATTCTACTCCAATTTGAATTTATAACAAAGAGATACAAATAGAAAAGAATTGAGAAATGCCACTTAGACTTATGGAGTTTTGTATAGAATATCAAAAAAAGTAATTCAATTTCTACCATTATTATGATATTACATATGCCACTCCGATTGGATACCAGAAAAAAAAAAAATTTATTCGTGATTTGATCTGTTCGCGGAGATAAAAACATAATAATAAAGAAATATCCATTTTTCTAGCACTTAACTTTTTCGTGCATTCCATTGTTCAAAAAAAGATTCGCAGAGAAAGGAGATATTTTTACCTATTTTTTCGTCGAATTTGTAGAATAGCATTGAAGTACGTAAGAAAGCTTTTATTTTTTTATTAAAATGTGAAGATATATAAATCTCTCTTTCTTCCGTTAGTGCATTCGAGTTCTATTCGGGCCAGCACATGCCATGCTCTATCAAAAATGAGATTTTCTCTTCGATCTATTCAAGGAAAAAGGGAAGCACGGCAATTTCGTGATAATTCCCTACCCTCTAAGGCATCCTAATCCTATACAGAAAAAATACCCCCTTAGATAGCTGTTATGTTCTGGGGGTTACATATACTCATAATTGCTGTTATAATTGAAATTGAGAAGGATTCAAAAAAAAAATGAGTTATATATACATTTTGATTTTCTTATATGATTAGGGAAACACAAGTTGAGATTCAAATCCAAGAATGGTTCATGAATTTACAGTCAATAGTTAATGGTTCCGATTTGTCCTTAATTTAGGCTTTTGTGACTGGAAAGCCACATTAGGTTTTTCAATAGAAAAAAGGGGGGGCGGGGGGATTTTCAGCTAGTTTGTATAGTTTTGGCGGCATGGCCGAGGGGTAAGGCGGGGGACTGCAAATCCTTTTTCCCCAGTTCAAATCCGGGTGTCGCCTGATCAACAAAAGACTCGAAATCCCCTATTCTATTTTGTTGTGCTGATATAACTCGCAAAATTTTCCCCAACAAAAGGAAATACTACTCTTGATACTTTCTTTATTCTAAACCTCTTGAGGTTCTCTTCTCTAAAGTGTTGTAAATTCTTGCGTCTAAAGCTTAGAATAGTGTACGGGAATCGGTCAATCTTGATATGATAGCTTTTCCAATACTCCAATACTAATGTAGTGTCTACTGACTTAGTCTTGAATTAGATTGGATAGTCGGGGGATCTAATTCCTAGTTGTGGAAAGGACAGAAGATACTTTGTATACGGACTCATGAGAGTCTCGAAGTG